TTTCTACTTTCCGTAAGCGGGCCCGGGCTTTTTCCAGCTGTTCAATGGCCCCCCCACGCAGTTCTTCTGAATTTCGAATAGTATTCAAGATCCTCTGTTTTCGATTATCTAATAAATCACTTAATGAAAGTAGATTATCTTTCCGTTCATTTTAAAACTTCCATAATCCCTTCCCGAACCAAACATGAATCTTTCGATTCATTTGGCTCTCACGCTCAATTACTTTCAATTACTTAGGGTAATTTCTCATCGCTTTTTTATGAATGTAATGAGCCTATCCTCTTCATAGTCAAAAAAAAAAACGAATCTAATGCAAAACCAAAATACTTAGAGGACTCTTCTGACAAAATAAAAAATATGTAATTGTCAGCAAAGTTGTTTCTTTTTTTTTTTCTTCAGTTCAAATCCAAAAAAGACTTCTTACTTATACATAAGGCATAGGTCGTCGATTCAGCATTGGATAAAAGGGGAAAATACCCGAGCGGTTCCAATTTTTTTATCGAGATGAGTGTTCTATATCGATAAAATATTCATTTTAAATTAAAACCACCTCTCTATTAACATAGCGGTAGAAAGAGTACCATGCTGCGTCTAGACTTCAAACGATTTGCTTTAACCATCTTAACAGCCCACATTCTTGGTTGCTAGAGAATCAAAGTGGATTTGCCAATTAATCACGAAATGCTGCGGTTCTTACATATAATTTCTTAAGAAGTAATTCGCGAGATCATGCACCCCTCCTTCCTAGTTATAACAGAAAGGGATACAGCTGATTGGATCCAGCCTATTCTTGAAATAAACAACTCACACACACTCCCTTTCCAAAAAAGATCAATACACCAATCACTACACTTAGATTTATTGGATTTGTTGCTAAAATATCGGTATTAAATCCGAAACTCCCGGCAGATGGCCAGTGGCCCAAAGAAACGAAAGAATCGGTTACATTTTTCATATAATCTCCTCTTATAGATAGACTAAAAAATCGACGAGAGTTCTTTTTCTATCACTTTGCCCCTCTTTTTTATTTATTCTTTTTTTTTTTTTTTTTTGAAATCGAGTCAAAAAATCTTCGAGTTAAAGTATGAACTACCCCTTCATTGTTGCAACACCTCATAAAAAGAGTTTCCCTTGGGCTACGAACGGGAAGGATGAAAGCGAGTCGGTATACTAATTCCTCATCTGCGAATCAGCCCTTCCCGTAGGTTATTTTCTCAACGAATAAGGAATTGTAGGAGTGAAATCGTGATCTAATTGGAAAAAGCAAACGACAAGCCCAAGGCAATAAAATAGGAAAATATGTATTTTTCCAATTTCTAAGATTAAACAAAAGGATTCGCAAATAAAAGTGCTAGTGCTACAACCAATCCATAAATCGTTAAAGCTTCCATAAAAGCTAAACTAAGCAATAGAGTACCTCGTATTTTTCCCTCTGCCTCGGGCTGTCTCGCGATACCCTCTACGGCTTGACCCGCAGCAGTCCCTTGACCAACTCCAGGTCCAATAGAAGCAAGCCCTACAGCCAATCCAGCAGCAATAACGGACGCGGCAGAAATCAGTGGATTCATGATAAGTTCCTCATACCAACAAAAAGAAATGGTTAATGATACAATCAACCAATGAATTAGGTAGGACTTAATTATTCCATCGATAGGATTCATCCAGTGGAAGTAACTAAGAACTTCGAATTTAAGTAAGAATATTATTGAATCATCAGAACTACTTCGATATCTCTTTTTTTCTTTCTATTTCTATCCACAAAGTTTTTGTGAATCCGTAGAACTTTATTTCGTGGTTCCGAACTGTTATTTCAATTCTTCCATCTTTTCTTGATTTCATCTCTTTTTTCATCCAATTCACAGCCACAACGATATGAAAGGACTTCTATTCGAACCCACACACAGTAATAGGGCAAATGAAATATATCTTTAGTTCATATATATATATATAACGAGTCAATATCTAATATCACATATACATGTCTTTCTTCCATAACGTAAACCATTAGATTCAATCGGATTCAACAATCAATCCACTTTTTTAGGATTGTAAATTCTTTTCTCCCTTCCGTTTTGTTTATCGGGGAATAAAATCTAAATGGGCAAATGAAATTGATTAGTGCGAATTATTGCATAGAAATATTATTATTTTCAATTTGATTGATCTAAGTTCATGCAATTTATTATTTATTAATATTTTCTTTTGGTCAATTGTTGAATAAAATCAACTGTAAAGTAGAACCCCCCCTCCTATTTTTTATTGAATCACACGTCGTAAAATAGATCTTATTCAAATCATAATTTGAATAAGAAGATTGGCCTGACCAATATAATAGAAAGTGAATATTCGTCGAGGAAAGGTAGGATATTAAGATATTAAGTGGACGAAAAGAGAATTTTAGGAAAAAGATCTTTTAGATCTCTTTCCTTTTTTTTTACAACTCTCTAATATCGTAATTTTTGAATTTTTTGTTCCTATTGCTTTCTATCGTATATAGAGT